AATAAAGTGCCTGAGATAAAGGGTCATTTTGATAGAATGAATAACGTAAATTTTTATTTTACCTTTATTACTTCTTGCAGAATCAAACTACTCCTAAAATATCAAAAATTTTCGTGCATCAATACACCAAGAAATAAAAAGATAAGCTAAATAAGCTAATAGGTTCATACCCTTTTTATGAGAGTAATAACCTCTCTCTTTTTAATTATAATAAATTTATCATCATTATTATTCTTATCTACTTTAATTATAGGAACATTAATTACAATTAGAGCTAAATCATGAATTATTATATGAATTGGATTAGAAATTAACTTATTATCTTTTATCCCTATAATAAATAAAAATAAAACTCCTTTTGAGAGAGAATCATCAATTAAATATTTTATAACCCAGGCTATAGCATCAATATTATTGTTAATAACAATCCTTATCACAGAGATAATAACAATAAATAGAGAATGAATTAGAATATTAATACTATCAGCATTATTTATTAAAATAGGGGCTCCCCCATTCCATTTCTGATTTCCAGCAGTAATACAAGGGTTATCTTGAATAAACTGTATGTTATTAATAACATGACAAAAAATTGCACCTATAGTTATAATAGGATATCAATTATGAATAGGAATATTCAGCAACTCTATTATTTTAATAAGTGTAATTGTAGGAGCAATCGGAGGATTTAACCAAACTTCAATCCGTAAATTATTAGCATATTCTTCAATTAGACATTTAGGATGAATAATTACAGCTATAATAATAGGAACATGATATTGAACTATATATTTTGTAATATACACTCTCCTTAATATTGCAGTAGTAATTATTATGAACAGAAACTCAATATATTATTTACCACAAGTCTTTTCATTTAAAATGAACAGTAATGTAAAATTTATACTATTCATAAGAATATTATCACTAGGAGGACTACCCCCTTTCTTAGGATTTTTACCAAAATGAATAATCATTCAAAATTCTATAGGAATAGAAAATAGATTTATTATTATCATAATAGTTATAACAACTATGATCACATTATATTTTTATTTACGAATAACTTATAGAGCATTTACCATTAATAATCAGATACCATATTGATTAATAGAAAGTAAAAATAAATCAGTGATATATATATCAATAATTATTTCACTAATAAGAATTCCACTAATTACTATGATTAATTTATATTAAGATCTTATGTTAAATAAACAAATAGCCTTCAAAGCTATAATTAAAAGTCCTAATCTTTTAGGTCTTAGTTTAACAAAACAACTTTAGAATTGCAGTCTAATATCATAAATTGACTATAAAACCTAGCAAGAGAGGGGAGGGTTCCCCTCGTAAATAGATTTACAGTCTATTGTCTAATTCTCAACCATCTTACTTTATTAAAGGGTCATTAATAAATAGATATAAAGAATGCGACAATGGCTGTTTTCCACTAATCATAAAGATATTGGTACTTTATACCTAATGTTCGGTGCATGAGCAGGTATAGTAGGTACCGCACTTAGTATATTAATTCGAGTTGAACTAGGTCAACCAGGATCACTTATTGGAGATGACCAGATTTATAATGTAGTAGTAACAGCTCATGCTTTTGTAATAATTTTCTTTATAGTAATACCAATTATAATTGGTGGTTTCGGAAACTGATTGGTTCCCTTAATATTAGGAGCACCTGATATAGCTTTCCCACGATTAAATAATATGAGATTTTGACTATTACCCCCATCATTAACTTTATTATTAGCAAGAAGTTTAGTAGAAAGAGGAGCAGGTACTGGTTGAACAGTATATCCCCCATTAGCAGGCGCTATCGCACATGCGGGGGGATCTGTTGATTTGACAATTTTTTCATTACACCTAGCCGGTGTATCCTCAATCTTAGGGGCAATTAATTTTATTACCACAGTAATTAATATAAAGTCACCAGGAATAAAATTAGATCAGTTGCCCTTATTTGTATGAGCAGTAGTAATTACTGCAGTTTTATTACTACTGTCATTACCAGTTTTAGCTGGTGCTATTACAATATTACTAACTGATCGAAACATTAATACGTCATTCTTTGACCCAGCAGGAGGGGGAGACCCAATTTTATATCAACATTTATTTTGATTCTTTGGTCACCCTGAAGTTTATATTTTAATTCTTCCAGGATTCGGAATAATTTCACATATTATTGCTCAAGAAAGAGGAAAAAAGGAAACATTTGGAGTACTTGGAATAATTTATGCTATAATTGCAATTGGTATTTTAGGGTTTGTAGTATGAGCACACCACATATTTACCGTAGGAATAGATGTAGATACTCGAGCATATTTCACTTCAGCCACTATAGTAATTGCTGTTCCAACAGGAATTAAAATTTTCAGTTGACTGGCAACTTTACATGGGTCTCAACTAAATTATAGACCATCATTAATATGAGCTCTAGGATTCGTATTTTTATTTACCGTAGGTGGATTAACAGGAGTAGTATTAGCAAATTCATCAATTGATATTGCAATACATGATACGTACTATGTGGTAGCTCATTTCCATTATGTACTATCTATAGGAGCAGTATTTGCTATTATAGGGGGATTAATCCACTGATTCCCATTGTTTACAGGAACAACAATAAATAGACAAATATTAAAGGCCCAATTTTTAACAATATTTATTGGTGTAAATCTCACATTTTTCCCTCAACACTTTCTAGGATTGGCAGGAATACCACGACGATACTCTGATTACCCAGATTCTTATACAGCATGAAATATTATATCTACCCTGGGAAGATCAATTTCCATAATAGGAGTAATCATATTATTATTTATCATTTGAGAAGCAATAGCGTCGCAACGACAAGTATTATCAGCTAGTGCTATAAACACATCAATTGAGTGATATCAAAAAACTCCACCGACAGAACATAGTTACTCTGAATTACCATTAATAATCAAGTTTTAATATGGCAGAAAAGTGCCATGGATTTAAGCTCCATTAATGGAGGTTAATCCTCCTATTAAAAATGGCAACATGAGCCCAATTAAATTTTCAAGAAGCGGCATCTCCAATAATAGAACAAATAATTTATTTTCATGATCATACAATAATAATTTTATTAATCATTACAGTGATAGTAGGATATGTAATAATTTCCATATGTTGAAACAAACAACTAAATCGAAACTTATTAGATGGTCAAAAGATCGAAACAGCATGAACCATTTTACCAGTATTTGTTTTAATTATAATTGCTATACCTTCTTTACGTTTATTATACCTAATAGATGAAGTAAGTGAACCTTCAATTACACTAAAAACAGTAGGACATCAATGATACTGAAGATATGAATATTCAGACTTTAATCATATTGAATTTGATTCATACATAATTCCAGAAAGCGACCTAGAAAATGGTATGTTCCGATTATTAGAAGTTGATAATCGAGTAGTACTACCTATACACGCGCAAGTACGAATTCTCGTAACCGCCGCAGACGTATTACATTCATGAACAGTACCTTCATTAGGAGTAAAGGTTGATGCTACTCCTGGACGAATTAATCAAACAAGTTTTTTTATAAATCGGCCAGGCTTATTTTATGGACAGTGTTCCGAAATTTGTGGGGCAAATCACAGATTTATACCAATTACAATTGAAAGAGTTAAAACTAAGACATTTATTGATTGAATCCAAAAAATAAGAGAAGCTTCATTAGGTGACTGAAAGTAAGTAATGGTCTCTTAAACCATAAGATAGTAAATTAACGAAATACTCCTAATGAAAAGAATTAGTTAAAAAATAACATTAGAATGTCAAACTAATATTACTGATATAATCAGTATTCTTTACATCCCACAAATAGCACCTATAAGATGAATAATACTATTTATATTTTTCACAATAATATTTATAATTATTATAATAATAAATTACTACATTTATATTCCAAAAATGGAAAAAATAGAAAAAGAAGATATTTTCTCAAATAAGACAATAAATTGAAAATGATAACAAACTTATTTTCAGTATTTGATCCTACTTCATCAATTCTTGGTACATCAATAAATTGATCATCTACCATATTAGGGGTAATTATAATACCAATAATATACTGACTTGTGCCAAATCGAACAATTGTATTATGAAATACAATAATATCTACATTACACAAAGAATTTAAAACCTTATTAGGTATTCAAGCATTTAATGGAAGAACATTTATTTTCATTTCATTGTTTGCACTAATTGTATTTAATAATTTCATAGGACTATTTCCTTACATTTTTACTAGATCTAGACATTTATCATTTACATTAACCCTGGCATTACCAATATGATTAAGATTCATGATTTACGGATGAATTAATCATACACAACATATATTTGCACATCTAGTACCACAAGGCACTCCTCCAGTACTAATACCATTTATAGTACTAATTGAAACAATTAGTAATATAATTCGGCCAGGAACTTTAGCTGTACGATTAGCCGCAAATATAATTGCAGGTCATTTATTAATAACCCTCTTAGGTAATACAGGACCATCAATTACCTATTCAATTTTATCATTATTATTGATCACCCAAGTAGCCTTACTCATACTTGAGTCAGCAGTAGCTATTATTCAATCGTACGTATTTGCAGTACTCAGAACCCTTTATTCTAGAGAAGTAAATTAATGTCAACACACCAAAATCACCCATATCATTTAGTAGATCAAAGACCATGACCATTAACAGGAGCAATCGGAGCTATAGCTATAGTAACTGGACTAGTAAAATGATTTCATCTATATAGAAATCAATTAATACTGGTAGGGACTACACTAGTAGTATTAACTATATATCAATGATGACGAGATATCTCACGAGAAGGAACTATGCAAGGATTACATACATATCCAGTGGTAATTGGATTACGATGAGGAATAATTCTATTTATTACATCTGAAGTATTATTTTTCTTCTCATTTTTCTGAGCTTACTTCCACAGAAGTCTATCCCCTGCAGTAGAATTAGGAAGAATTTGACCCCCAAAGGGGGTTTCCCCATTTGATCCAATATCAATCCCAATACTAAATACATCAATTTTATTAGCATCAGGGGTTACTGTAACATGAGCACATCATAGACTTATAGAAAATAACCACTCACAAGCAATACAGGGATTATTCTTCACTGTATTATTAGGTGTTTACTTTACTATCTTACAAGCATATGAATATATTGAAGCACCATTTACAATTGCAGACTCAGTATATGGTTCAACATTTTTTGTAGCAACAGGGTTTCATGGATTACATGTAATTATTGGAACATCTTTCCTAATAGTATGTTTATTACGACATTATATAAAACACTTCTCATCAAACCACCATTTTGGATTTGAAGCAGCAGCATGATATTGACATTTTGTAGATGTAGTATGATTATTCTTATATATTTCAATTTATTGATGAGGTAGATATTTATTTAGTATAAAAGTATAATTGACTTCCAATCAATAGGACTGATTAAAAATCAGAATAAATATTGAATACAATAATTACAATAGCAATAATCCTAATAACTCTCTCAACAGTAATTATAACAATTGCATCATTATTATCAAAAAAGTCAATTATTGACCGAGAAAAAAGAACACCATTCGAGTGTGGATTTGACCCATTCTATGTAGCACGTATCCCATTTTCATTAAAATTTTTTCTAATCGCCGTAATTTTCCTAATTTTTGATGTAGAAATTGCCATTATTATACCAGTAATATTAAATATAAATAATTCATTACCAGAAATATGAGGAATGACATTTACTATTTTTGTAATAATCTTATTAGTAGGACTATATTATGAATGACATCAAGGAGCACTTGAGTGATCAAATTAAAAGGATAGTAGTTAACTATAACATTTGAGTTGCATTCAAAAAGTATTGATCATAATCAATCTATCTTAAATGAAAAGTGAAAAATCACAACCAGTTTCGACCTGGCCCTTGGTATAAAATTACCTTCATTTAAAAGTTAATTGAAGCCAAAAAGAGGCATATCACTGTTAATGATAATACTGAATAATATTATTCCAATTAAGAGGATAAATTGCATTGAGAACAGGCTGCTAACTTGAATCTCTAGCGGTTTAAATCCGTTATTATCCTTGTTTATGTAGTTTAAATAAAACATTACATTTTCAATGTAAAAATAAAAGAATACTTTTCATAAATATTTAAGGGTAAAAATTACCATATTTACAGCTTCAATGTAAAGCTTTATAATTAAGCTACTCAAATAAAATAAAAGTAAAATAATAAAGATAAAAAAAGCAAAACATATTAAATAAACCTTAATTAAATTAAATTGTAAAAATTGAATAAATATAGAATTAGATCGAAAAAGACTAAATATACCCTGACCTCCAAATATTTCACATCAACCTTGATCAAATCTTTTTACTAATAAGGTACCAACACTCAAAAAGGAAGGACTTAATCCTCGAGTTCTAATATAAGGTATAAATCATATTCTACCAAGAAAAAATGTAGATAATATAAAATATATTGTAATCAAATTATAATTATAAGAAAAGAAAGAAAATATATACCCAAATAAAGCACCAAAAACTCTTACTAACAAAGCCAATCCCTTTAATTCAAAAGGTAAACAAATTATAGAAGGGCAAGGAAAAATGATTCAAGATAATAAACTACCACCTATGATAGCCATAAAAACCATTCCTATTATACCCTTAAGTATATTTCAACCTTCATCTCTTATTCCTGTAAAAACAGATAAATTGTTGTCTCCAACAACAGTATAACAAATCAAACGAGCAGTATAACAAGCAGTTAAACCCGTAGAAAAAAAATAAAAAACGAAACTAATTATATTTAAAGAACCAAATACACTTATCTCTAAAATTAAATCCTTAGAATAAAACCCAGCCAAAAATGGTATACCACAAAGAGCCAAATTAGAAATACAGAAACATCTAGTAGTTAAAGGTAAATAATAAACCAATCCACCCATAAAACGAATATCCTGACAATCATTTAAGTTATGAATTATAACCCCAGCACATATAAAAAGTAAAGCCTTAAATAAAGCATGAGTTAAGAGATGAAAAAAAGCCAAATTATAAAACCCCATTGACAAAATACTCATTATTAACCCCAACTGACTTAAAGTAGAAAGAGCAATAATTTTCTTTAAATCAAACTCGAAATTAGCACCAAGACCAGATATAAATATAGTCATACCACCAATAAATAATAAATAATTACAATAACCAGTATTAACAATTAAAGAATTAAAACGAATTATTAAATAAACCCCAGCAGTAACTAAAGTAGAAGAATGGACAAGAGCAGAAACAGGAGTAGGAGCTGCTATTGCAGCAGGAAGTCAAGAAGAAAAAGGAATCTGAGCTCTCTTAGTTATAGCTGCAAAAATTATTAAAAAAGCAATAATTTTAGCTTCAAAAAGGTAACTAAATATATCAACATAAAAAATATAATTTCAAGAACCAAAATTTAATATTCAAGCAATAGAAATCAAAAAAGCGACATCCCCTAAACGATTAGATAAAACTGTTAATATACCAGCACTATATGATTTAAAATTTTGATAATAAATAACTAATAAATAAGAAATTAACCCAAGACCATCTCAACCCAATAAAATAGAAATTATATTAGGACTAATAATTAATAATATTATAGATAAAACAAACAAAATTACCAAAATAATAAAACGAACAAGATAAGGATCTCCCTCTATATAATCGTTTCTATAAAAAATTACTATAGAAGAAATAAATAAAACAAAACCTATAAAAGTTAAAGATATTCAATCAAATAAAAAAGTCATAACAATAGGAGCAGAATTTAAAATTAAAACCTCTCATTCAATAAAATAACAAATTCTAAATAAACAAAAATAAATACCAATAAAAAAGAAGGTCATTCCCAATATTAATAGAATAATAAATCTAATATTACAAACTCTTAAACGCCAATTAATTACCTAAGGTAAAAAATTACATCTACGACACCACAAATCGTTATTTTTAAATAAACTACTCAAGATTAAAATAAAGAAAACAACAAATTTACATTCAAAATATATAAATTTAAAGGCAATCAATGTAAAAATAATAATAAATACTCGCGATAATAACCAGATCTAAGACTATATAAACAAGAAAAAATCTTACCATGCTGAGAATAAGAATATAAATATAAAGTGTAACCAGCTCTAAAAAAAGAAAGAAATGCCAAACCAAACATAGAAACTCAACTTCAAGAAACCAGTCTATTAAAAAGACTAATTTCACCCAATAGATTAAGAGTAGGAGGAGCTGCTATATTAGAAGAACAAAGAAGAAATCATCACAAACATATTCTAGGTATTAAATTAATTAACCCCTTATTTAAAAGTAAACTACGACTACCAATTCGTTCATAAGAAATATTTGCTAAACAAAACATCCCAGAAGAACATAAGCCATGGGCAATCATTAAAGAATAACTACCATTTAATCCTCAATAAGACATAGTTATTATACCGCCCAACACAATTCCCATATGAGCGACAGAAGAATAAGCAATTAATGATTTTAAATCAACTTGACGTAAACAAATAAATCTAACTAAAACACCACCAAATAATCTAATACCAACAATTAAAAAATTAAAATGAATTCCTAAAAAATAAATTAAAGAAAAAACACGCAATAACCCATAGCCACCTAACTTAAGAAGAACTCCTGCTAAAATTATAGAACCCGCAACTGGAGCCTCCACATGAGCTTTAGGTAATCAAAGATGAAAAATAAATATAGGTATTTTAACTAAAAAAGCCAACACCAAAGAAATATAGATATAAAAACCAAAATTCAATCCATGGATTGAAAAAAACAAATAAATATTTAAAGTATTAACACTATAATATAAATTAAATAAAGAAGCAAGAAGAGGTAAGGAAGCAAATAAAGTATAAAAAAGTAAATAAATACCAGCTTGTATACGTTCAGGTTGATAACCTCAACCTAGAATTAAAAAAAAAGTAGGAATTAGAGAACTTTCGAAGAAGAAATAAAATATAAACAAATTAGTTCTTAAAAAAGATAAAATTAAAAAAACTAATAATATAATATTTATGAAAACAAATAAACGTAAATTATTATTAAAAATATAAACACCTCTACTGGCCAATAATATTAAACAACAAATCCAAAATCTTAATAAAATTAAGCCATATCTTAATATATCTTCACCAAAATAATAATCCAAATTTCTAACATAAAAATTCAAATGACCAAATACCAAAAAAAGTAAAGAACCAAAAAATAAAAAAGATAACACAACTCAATAATTTAAAAAATAAATAGAAGGGATCAAAAATAAAATGAAAAAAATAAATTTTAACATTGTAATATATTAAAATTAACAAATTGATCACTACCATGACTACGAATTATAGAAACCAAAATAGAAAGTCCCAATGCTCCTTCACAAACACTAAATGTTAAAAAATACATAAGAAAATATAAATCATAAAAATTTAAAATTAAGAAAATAAATATATAAAAAAATATAGCTAAAACTATAAACTCAAGACTAAGTAAAGTAGAAAGCAAATGCTTACGTTTTCTAAAAAAGGAAACTAAACCAGAAAAGAAAAAAAAGAAAAAAAGTAGTTTATAAAGAATTAACATTAGTTATAGTAGTTTACAAAAAAACATTGGTCTTGTAAACCAAAATTGAGAATAAATTCTCCTAAAACCCCCTCCTTCTTTTTACTGTCAAAGAGAAATAATACTATTCATCTCTAATCTCCAAAATTAGTATTTTAATTAAACTACTCTTTGATACATCAGACAATTAATATTCTTAATTCTTAATTCCGCTAACAGTATAATCTTTATTATAATAAAACATCCTATATCAATAGGGGTAACGTTATTAATACAAACTGTCATTATCTGTGTAATTACAAGTAATATATCAAAAACCTCATGATTTTCTTATATTTTATTCTTGGTGTTTTTGGGAGGTATATTAATTTTATTTATTTATATAACTAGAGTAGCATCAAATGAACTTTTTATAAAAAACAAACTTTCCTCTTTTGTTGCCATTATTTTAGGAATAATATTAATAATAATAGTATTTGTATCTATTGATCCAATATTATTAAATAACAATTCACAAGAAACAATAGAATTTCTTATTAAGAACAATGAAGCAATAATAACAATAAGTCTATTTAATTACCCAAATAACATTATAACTATTGCAGTAGTATTATACTTGTTTTTAACACTAGTTGTAGTCGTTAAAATTACAGAGTCACATCAAGGACCTCTACGAAGAAATAACTAATGAATAAACCAATACGAATTTCACACCCTTTATTCAAAATCGGAAATAATGCCCTAATTGATTTACCCTCTCCTTCAAATATTTCAATTTGATGAAATTTCGGATCATTACTAGGATTATGTTTAGTTTTACAAATTTTAACTGGATTATTTTTAGCTATACATTATACAGCAAATATTGATATGGCATTTTATAGAGTAAATCACATTTGTCGTGATGTTAATAATGGATGATTACTTCGAACATTACATGCAAATGGAGCTTCAATATTCTTTATCTGTATTTATTTACACATTGGTCGAAATATTTATTATGGGTCATATAAATATATACATACATGATCCGTAGGAGTAATCATTTTATTCTTAGTTATAGCAACAGCATTTATAGGATATGTTCTTCCATGAGGACAAATATCTTTTTGAGGAGCTACTGTTATTACTAATTTATTATCTGCAATCCCGTATTTAGGTACAATATTAGTTCAGTGAGTTTGGGGAGGATTCGCAGTTGACAATGCAACATTAACTCGATTTTTTACCTTCCACTTCGTATTACCTTTTATTGTAGCAGCTGCTACAATAGTACACTTATTATTTTTACATCAAACTGGATCTAATAATCCAATAGGATTAAATAGAGATAGAGACAAAATCCCATTTCACCCATATTTTTCATGAAAGGATGTAGTAGGATTCTTAATATTAATTATATTTTTAGTAATTTTATCATTAGTAAATCCTTATATATTAGGAGACCCTGATAATTTTATTCCGGCTAACCCATTAGTCACACCAGTTCATATTCAACCAGAATGATACTTTTTATTTGCTTATGCAATCCTACGCTCAATTCCTAATAAATTAGGAGGTGTGATTGCACTAGTTATATCAATCGCAATTCTATTTATTATGCCAATTTATCAGAGCAAGTTCCGAGGATTACAATTTTATCCAATCAATCAAATGTTATATTGAAGCATAGTTAGAACAGTAGTATTATTAACATGAATTGGAGCACGTCCAGTAGAAAATCCATACATTATTACAGGGCAAATCTTAACAGTAGTATACTTCTTATTTTATATTATTCACCCAGTTTTAATAAAAACTTGAGACAATATTATAAATTAATAACTAATAAGCTTTAATGAAGCATGTGTTTTGAAAGCACAAGATAAAGAATAGTACCTTTATTAGTTTATACTAGTTTTTATACGTTAAATTAAGACCGACAAATACAAAAGCTTTAATCCTATAAAAAAAATTAAATAGTTTAATGACACAGGCAAAAAACTTTTTCAGGCCAAGTATATAAGTTTATCATAACGATAACGTGGAAGAGTACCACGAGCTCAAATAAAGCAAAAAGAAATAAAAGTTAACTCAAAAAAGAAAACCAAAGAATTAATATAACAACCCAGAAACATAACAACAAATAATATTCTCATGAATAAAATTCTTGCATACTCAGATATAAAAATTAAAGCAAATCCCCCTCTTCTATATTCAATATTAAATCCTGAAACCAACTCAGATTCCCCTTCAGCAAAATCAAAAGGAGTTCGGTTAGTTTCAGCTAAACAAGAAGCAAATCAAATTAATATTAAAGGTAAACATAAAAAAGAAAATCAAATATAACCCTGAAATAACTTAAAATTAATCAAAGAATAACCTTCACATAAAAAAATAAAAGATAATAAAATTAAAGCTAATCTTACTTCATAAGAAATAGTTTGAGCAACAGCACGAAGACCCCCTAATAAAGAATAAATAGAATTAGAAGATCAGCCAGCAATTATTACTGTATAAACACCTAATCTAGTACAACACAAAAAAAATAATAATCCTAAATTAAATCTAAAAAGACCAAAATAGAAAGGTACAACAAGCCAACAAAATAAAGAAATAAATAGACTAAAAACAGGAGAAAAATAATAAGGTAAATAATTAGATCTTATAGGAAATGTTTGCTCCTTATTAAATAATTTAATTGCATCAGAAAAAGGTTGTACTACTCCACAATAACCAACTTTATTAGGACCTTTACGAATTTGTATATAACCTAAAACTTTACGTTCCAATAAAGTAAGAAAAGCCACTCCAACCAAAACAAAAATAACTAACAAAATACCTCCCAAAAAATTTAATAAAATATCATTGATAAACAAGTACTATTTGTAAGAATTAACCTTACATTAATGAATTCTAAATTCATGACACTTTTCTGCCAAAATAGTTTAGAGTTAATCAAAATAAAGAAAATATTTCATAGTAATGGTCCTTTCGTACTAAAAACTATAAGAAGTTTGGGGATAGAAACCGACCTGGCTTAAACCGGTCTGAACTCAGATCATGTAAGAATTTAAAGGTCGAACAGACCTATTAATTAAGCTACTGCACCTAACTATTATCTTAATCCAACATCGAGGTCGCAAGCCTTCTTGTAAATTTGAACTCTGAAAGAAGATTACGCTGTTATCCCTAAGGTAACTTAATCTAATGATCAATATTATTGGATCCAATAAAACATAAATTAATGCAAATTAAATGATAAAAGTTAAATATATATTTCTTGTCACCCCAACAAAACAATATTAAAATTAATACTAAATTATTAAACAAAGAAATATTAAAAACAATATAATGTAAAGCTCTATAGGGTCTTCTCGTCCTCCAAAAATATTTAAGCCTTTTAACTTAAAAGTTAAATTATAAATTTATAAATAAGACAGTTTATGTTTCGTTAAACCTTTCATACCAGCCTCCTATTAAAAGACTAATGATTATGCTACCTTTGCACGGTCAATATACCGCGGCCGTTAAATTTAATTCACTGGGCAGGCCAGACCTTCCAAAAAAACGAAAGGACATGTTTTTGATAAACAGGCGAACATAATATTTGCCGAGTTCCTCAATTATATATTACATAAAATAAATTAAAAACACAATTATATACTAATTTAATCATAATTAATATGAATAAAAAATTAATTAATAAATTTTAATAATAAATCTAAATTAAAGAAAATCAAATATAAATGAACTATACTATAACGTAATACAAAGATGGGTGATTATATTCCTACTATATTCAAAAATACATAAAATTATAGAAAAAAATAAAGCTTATCCCTTATTATTTTTAACTCAACAAATAATTCATTAAAAAAGAAAAAAGTAAATGTTAAGGCTAAATTAAATTTAATTCTTAAAAAACTAGATACCTTTATAAACGAATAGAATTTCTCATCTAATAAGTTATTATTAAAAGTTATGCAACACTTAATAAATTAAATTATTAGCTCTTATAAAATCGAGAAATAAAAAATAAATTTAATAAAATTGATCAACCCTGATACAAAAGGTAATATAAATTATATATACTTTATTAAATATAAATTTTCAATATATTTCAACATTCCCTTACAGTACTAATTAACTACAACTAAAGTTTATATTTCTAAGTTTATATACTAAAATAAAAAGTATTTTTTATAAAGTAAAAAAAAAAAACAACAGTAAATTTTTTTATAAAATCAAATCAAACTGAATTGCACAGCCTCCTTATCAGTGTAAATGAAATGTTCTCTAATAGAACTATAATTTGATTATACTATCTAGATACATCTTCCGATACATCTACTATGTTACGACTTATCTCATTTTATTATGAGAGCGACGGGCGATGTGTGCATATTTTAGAGCTAAGGTCAAAGAATTAAATAAAATTGATTTACTTCCAAATCCACCTTCAAACTAAAAATAAAATTAATTATCCATATAAATAAATTTATTGTAACCCATTACCTACTTAGATATTAGCTTCACCTTGACCTGACATTTTTATATTAAATAACCAAGAAAATTCTTTCTAAAAAAATATTCTTATGACGGAGGTATAAAAACTGAATACAAAACTAAGTACATAAAATCGTGGAATATCAATTATAGAACAGGTTCCTCTGGAAAGAATAAAATACCGCCAAATTCTTTGGGTTTCAAGAACATAACTACTACTACCCAAGTGAAAAATTAACACCTAATATAAAAGGGTATCTAATCCTTGTCTAATATTCAAGTTTCATAGAATAAAAATAAATATATTCAAAATAAATATAAATTCCACCTAAAAAATAAAAGGATAATAAAAACAAAAGTATACTACCAACCAATAATGATCTTTCTCTCCAATCGTATAACCGCGGATGCTGGCACGAATTTAACCAGAAATAAAGAATTCACTGTCTCCAAAATGACTTGAACAACAATATTTATCACTACAAATTAAATCTTTTAGAAAGCTAAAATAGTATATAAAATAAAACTAAAAAGATCATTTAGCAAGAATAAAACTCTCAGTTATTTTGAGGGGGCCAATACATTCGAAAATGAATATAAAGATAAAAAACACATCAAAGTAAAAATTACTAGTATATTCGAAAGTTTCCTCCCAAAACAAGTATCGGTACGGTTAAACCGTACCAACAATAAATAATTTAAATGAAATAAACAAAATAAAATTAGAAAAAAGGGGTCATTCAATCTCCTAATTAAAGTATAGAATAAAATAAAAAATTAAACATCTAAAACCTAAAATAAAATAAACTTTTTCCAAATAAGAGGGGTTATTAGTGATAAATAAGTAGGATTTACATTCGAAAATGAATATAAAGATAAAAAACACATTAAAGTAAAAATTACTAGTATATTCGAAAGTTTCCTCCCAAAACAAGTATCGGTACGGTTAAACCGTACCAACAATAAATAATTTAAATGAAATAAACAAAATAAAATTAGAAAAAAGGGGTCATTCAATCTCCTAATTAAAGTATAGAATAAAATAAAAAATTAAACATCTAAAACCTAAAATAAAATAAACTTTTTCCAAATAAGAGGGGTTATTAGTGGTAAACAAGTAGGATTTACATTCGAAAATGAATATAAAGATAAAAAACACATCAAAGTAAAAATTACTAGTATATTCGAAAGTTTCCTCCCAAAACAAGTATCGGTACGGTTAAACCGTACCAACAATAAATAATTTAAATGAAATAAACAAAATAAAATTAGAAAAAAGGGGTCATTCAATCTCCTAATTAAAGTATAGAATAAAATAAAAAATCAAACATCTAAAACCTAAAATAAAATAAACTTTTTCCAAATAAGAGGGGTTATTAGTGATAAATAAGTAGGATTTACATTCGAAAATGAATATAAAGATAAAAAACACATCAAAGTAAAAATTACTAGTATATTCGAAAGTTTCCTCCCAAAACAAGTATCGGTACGGTTAAACCGTACCAACAATAAATAATTTAAATGAAATAAACAAAATAAAATTAGAAAAAAGGGGTCATTCAATCTCCTAATTAAAGTATAGAATAAAATAAAAAATTAAACATCTAAAACCTAAAATAAAATAAACTTTTTCCAAATAAGAGGGGTCAATCCTAATGAAATTAATTATCTAATATTTAATTATATTATATATAAATATTTATATTATAATATATAATTATTAATTCTTTTTTCAATTTTTAATTAATAGTTATTAGATTATTATTATGTAATAGATTATATTTTATATTAATATATGTTATATTCTATTATCTAATATCTACTTATATTATATATAAATATTTATATTATAATATATAATTATTAATTCTTTTTTCAATTTTTAATTAATAGTTATTAGATTATTATTATGTAATAGATTATATTTTATATTAATATATGTTATATTCTATTATCTAATATCTAATTATATTATATATAAATATTTATACTATAATATATAATTATTAATTCTTTTTTCAATTTTTAATTAATAGTTATTAGATTATTATTATGTAATAGATTATATTTTATATTAATATATGTTATATTCTATTATCTAATATCTAATTATATTATATATAAATATTTATATTATAATATATAATTATTAATTCTTTTTTCAATTTTTAATTAATAGTTATTAGATTATTGTTATGTAATAGATTATATTTTATATTAATATACGTTATATTCTATTATCTAATATCTAATTATATTATATATAAATATTTATATTATAATATATAATTATTAATTCTTTTTTCAATTTTTAATTAATAGTTATTAGATTATTATTATGTAATAGATTATATTTTATATTAATATATGTTATATTCTATTATCTAATATCTAATTATATTATATATAAATATTTATATTATAATTCTTTTTATTCATAATTAAGTAACTGATTACTAAAAAACTATCAACAAGAATACTTTATTGAAGATATAAGTATTATTGAAAAGTTTTTATTTAACGTTATTTTTAAATAAAGTGCCTGAGATAAAGGGTCATTTTGATAGAATGAATAACGTAATTTTTATTTTACCTTTATTACTTCTTGCAGAATCAAACTACTCCTAAAATATCAAAAATTTTCGTGCATCAATACACCAAGAGATAAAAAGATAAGCTAAATAA